ATGGCAAATTTTGCCTTTACCCCATGACCAAAGAGCAATTTCAATGGATACAAACTGCATTGAACGAGGCTTTAGACATGTCGGGCGAATCGAAGCACGAGGGGCCAGTTACCGATGAAGAAGGTGATTCGATAGACCCCACCTTCACCCCAGTTCAAAAATGGGATATTACTATGAACTCCTATCACTATTCTGGAGAAACTTTCCAGGGGCTTTTTATAGAGATTTTGACTGAGAGTCCAATATATCCGCATGAAGCACTTTCCCAAGCTTCGGCGAAAATCATGTCTCTTTTTCTGATCTTTTTTAAGACAGAAAAACCAAACAGAAAATGCCTGGAAACCTGGAGGCAAAGGGCGGGTCAGAAAAAAGAACAACACCAACCAGGTCCGCCTGGTTGGGAAAAAGGTTTCTCTCTTGGCTCGATGACTCCCAGCGAAAGATTACGTCACGACATAGTTTCTGTGTGTGATGAAATTCTTGTATTCGTCAAAGGAATCGAAGCGGAGTACAGGGTTTACCAGTTGCTTTGGGATTCTACCCTACAAGAATTGAAGGGATGTCTAGATAACCTGAACAATAAAAGAATCCAAGGGAGGTACACGGTTTACCAGTTGCTTTGGAATTATACATTCCAAAAAGTGAAGGGATGTCTAGATGAACTGGACAATCTCAAGGAACTCCACGAGGATGCTGTTGAGTTTCAGACTTACATAAACAGGTACAAAAGCCTCGTTTTAGAAAAGCAAAACACCATATACGTACTTGAGGTTTGGTTGGACCTCCTGGATGAAGACAATGGACCCAACCCTGCTCGATAAGATATGGGCAGAGGTCCAGTATGAGATGACTGGAGTGTACCAAGGAGATGAAGAAGAACTTCTAGAACAGGAAGAACGAATGCGTAAACGTCGGAAACAAAGAGACCGACGGAAGCGTAATCGCAAGAAAAGAAATGACTAACTCAAGAGTTAGTTTTGACTCCTTTTGTCTCTCTAGAGTAGTCGCTTGAAGGCGAGCGACTACTCCTGAGAGACCAAAGGCCTCTGCCCTTGCATCCCTTGGGTAGTTGGTTGGGTAAATAGAAAGGGAGGGCAGAACTTTTGGTTTTTTCATGAAAAAAAAAAAGACCTAAACTAACCACTCATTTCATTAGAATTCTCGATTTCCTCTTTTCCGCTCACGCTCGCGGTTTTGTCTTTCCCATCGGCGTTTTTCCATTTGGTCCTTCTGTTGTTGCGAACTTTGTTCATCTTGTTCCTTCCGCAGTGTCTCCTGATACTGTAACTCGGCAAAAGACCTATCCATCTCTACCGGGTTCATTTTTTTTAAGTTTAAGTAGTCCTCGTCCGATTCCCACCTAATCAAAGAGCTCTCCAAGTCTGCTCTTTCCTTATCCCATATCATTGTAATCATATCTTTTTTCGCCTTGATGACAAAGTCGTCCAGCTTATACGTTGTTTCATATTTCTGGAGAGCGGCTTCTATTTCTTGGGCTATAGAATGGACAAGGATCCTTTGTTCGCTGTACTCTCCTTTCTGGATCTCTCTCAGTTTATTGAGAGAGGCCCTTAGTTCTTGTACGATCTGATCAGTAATCGAATTGTACCGGTCGTAATCCGGTTTCAGGCGATGCACCAGCAAAATATACATGGCATTCATAGAAAGAAGGGTCATATGCATATAGGCGAGTTTCATTTTAGTGATCCAGCCAATAGAGCCGCTCTCTTCCGAATCAAGCAGACGCAGACCCTCTTGGTGTTTTCTTTTGTTCTCCGTCCAATCCTTTATTATTTGTTTTAGGTCCTTTTCGTTTTCTTTGGATGTCTGCAAAAAGAGACTAAAAAGCTCTAAGATTTTAGCGGAAGCTTCCCAAAGCGCTTCCTGAGGTTCTGTGGGACTCTTTGTCCAAATCTCGAGAAAAAGCCTTTGGAAAGTTTGTCCTTCTTCTTCATAGGATTCAATCCTACAATCCAAATTTTGAACTGGGGTGAAGTTGGAGTCTATTGAATCATCTTCTTCATCGGTAAGAGGCCCTTGGTGCTTACGCCCCCCCACCATGTATAAAGCGTCTTCCAATATGGTTTTTATCCATTTCGATTGCTCTGCCCTAAGGGCAGAAACGCAAAAGACCCCGACATGAATACCTTTTTCTAATTCTTTATAATCCAAATATTTGGCCTGCAAAACGATCTGAAAAAGGTTCATTATTTTCATTGAAACTAATAAAAGTGCTTTATTAGGAACTGTTGGACTCGTACTCAAAATTTCTATAAAAAGTGTTTGGAAAGTTTGTCCCCCATATTCGTAGCCTTGAATGCTACTGTTGACTTTCTGAATGGGAGGGTTTGGGTCTATAGAAAACCCTTCTTCATCTGTAATTCCCGTTTCACCCTTGCTGGTGCTCGAAACGACCTCAATTCTAAGTTCTACAACAAACGGAATGGGTTCCGTTATGGTCGCAATGTGTTGAGTTTCTATTTCTACCTGAATCCCGGGTGGGAGTTCAATATCCACGGCCATTGCGTTTAGTGGCCCCCGTACATCTAAAATCGCGACAAAAGGTCCCTTGCCAACGAACTCTTCCAACTTACCCGTTAAGATGATTTTGCCGAAATTCTTTAGAATCTCATCGAGAGACTCCTGAATTCCAACGATGTTCATCAAATTCAAATTCTTGCATGCGTTTTGAATTTTCGCATGCGTGAATCGCAGACAAAGTATCCCAGTAAGCAAAGCCTCGCGTAATCCCTTTTTCAGCAAGCGAGATTCCTTTGCAGTTAGAGGAGAAAGGGCGAATCGTCCATACAACAAATCGTTGTGTAAATCTTTATACTCCAAAGAGTCCCAGTCTGCGAAGTTCTTGTTATTTGTAATTTCTAAGCAAAACTCGCTAAAGTCGCTATCGTTCTCGATGTAAAATTCGAAGTCTCTTTGGTCTGGCATCATGCTCCTTATTTTCTTGATTCTTTTTTTTGATGCTATTTCGATTCGTTTAGAATTTAGAAATAGATCCAGTGGATTTTCCTGATCGATCATAGAAATACAATTCCGATTCGTTCCGATTAAACTTCCATCCTATTCATCTGTAAGTTCTTCTTATTCTGAGATACAAGGAAAGAATTCAGTTCTAGGGACAAAGCTCGTAGTTGATCCAGTGGATTTTAGTTCCTGAATCTCAGTAGGAAAATCTCAGCAGGAAAAGTGTTCCATTTAAATAAGACAGAGTAGCGGCGATCGAGCTTAGGTGGAGTGGATTCCGTCTACAGAATACAGATAAAGTGCACACCATACTCGATTGATAGGGATGAATCGTTTTCATCTTTTTTGGGGGGTCTTCCATTTTTTTTTTTCTACGTACGTCTTCTTTTAGGAGGCCTACACCCATTGTGTGGTAAAGGGGTTCTATCTCGTAACAAATGCAACCGCACACCGCTTCTCAAAATAGCTCGTAATGCCGCATCTCTCCCACGACCGACACCTTTTACTAAGACAACAGCTCGGTGCATACCTTGAGTTACTACTGTGCGAATAGCATTTTCGGCGGTTGTTTGGGCGGCAAAGGGCGTACCCCTTCTTCTACCCTTGAATCCACAAGCGCCGGCAGAGGCCGAAGTAACCACCCGACCCCCTACATCTGTAACAGTAACAATGGTATTGCTGAAACTTGCTTGAACGTGAATAATTCCTTTGGGTATTTTCCGTGCACTCTTACGCGAACGAATGCGTCTATTCCTCAATCTAAATGAACTATATCTTCGTATCGTTTTTGCCATATTTGATCAGTTTATAAATAAAAGTGAGAGAGATATGGATATATCCATTTCATGTTAACATAGATTTTGTTTGTTTTTCTCATTATTTTCTTTTTTGAATTTAGCTTTGACTTTATCAAATTCTTTTTTTTTTTGAAAGGTTATCGTTGTCTTTGTTTATGTCGTGGATTGGAACAAATGACTCTAATTCGCCCTTTCCTACGGATCAACTGACACTTTGTACAAATTTTACGAACGGAGGCCCTTATTTTCATATTTTTTATTCCTTAACCTTGAATCTCTTTTTTGGAAGAAACTAAGTTTCTTTGGAGTCGCGAATGGAATCCTCACGAGTCTTCAAGTTCAAAACCCACCTTACTCATACTCATTCGAATCTGAATCGGTGTTGTCCAATCTAGCAATTATACGCCCCCGGGCTGCATCGTAACGGCTTATTTCCATTTCGACCCTATCGTATCTATTATACAGCATATAATATATGGCTTTCGTTATTTGGTTGGGTGTAGTGGCATAAAGATTACGATTACCAGATATACAACAAGATTTCTCCACCTATTCTTTTTAATCGAGCCTCTCGGTCTGTCATTATACCTTTAGAAGTAGAAAGAATTGCAACCCCCATCCCGCCCAAAATCCTAGGAATTTTTTGATAGTTAGAATAGATTCGTAGACCGGGTCGACTGACCCGTTTGAAATTGAAAAGAGTTCTAGACGGACCCTTTCTATTCCTTCTATGGCGTAGGGTTAAAACCAAAAAGGATTTTTTGCTTTCCCGATGTTCCCTCGCATTTTTGATAAAACCCTCTCGTAACAGTATTGTCACAATGTTTTGGGCGATGTTAGTAAATGTTATTCGAACCGTCTCTTTTTTAGCCATATCGGCATTTCGTATAGATGTGACTATTTCAGAAAGAGTGTCCTTACCCATGATAAACTCAAATGATTTTTGCCTTCCAATTTGGATATAATCAACATGTTCCTTTCTTTTGATTTTTGAATTATGAAAGGTATATACCTGAGACACAATCTACCATACTGATAAATGGATTTCATTCAAATACTAGATCACAGTTTCCTTTTAAAAGACTTCTTATATTACTTCACGCGCTAATGAAACTATTTTGTCGAAATTTTGATGCAATTCTAGGGGGATCGCACCAAAAATGCGAGTTCCTACTGGATTTCTGTCTTTATTAATGACAACTGCAGCATTGTCATCATATCTTATTATCATACCATCATCACATTTGAATTCTTTACAAGTACGTACAATTACAGCTTTGATCACTTCTGATCGTTTTAGAGCCGAAGTTGGCTTTGCTTCCTTAATTACAGCAACAATAACGTCGCCAATATGAGCATATCGTTGATTGCTAGCTCCTACGATTCGAATACACATCAATTTCCGGGCACCGCTGTTGTCCGCTACATTCAAAAGGGTCTGAGATTGAATCATATCGTTTTTTTGTTTTTTTGTTTTTTTGTTTAGCCTGCTCTTTCGACGCAAAGCACGAAGTAAAAAAAAGAAATCTTTTTTGTCCAAAAAACCTGCAATTCTTTTTTTTATCCCCAAGGCTTCCTTACTTTTTTTGGTTCTACATTCCTATTTCGAAATAATGAATTGAGTCCGTATAGGCATTTTTGATGCAGCTATTTCAATAGCCTTTCTAGCTATATTTTCCGCTACTCCGCCCATTTCATAAAGTATTCTACCCGGTTTAACGACAGCTACCCAATATTCGGGAGATCCTTTACCCGAACCCATACGCGTTTGTGTAGGTTTGACTGTAACGGGTTTGTCTGGAAAAATACGCACCCATATTTTTCCACCGCGGCGTACATTTCGTGTCATTGCTCGCCGCCCTGCTTCTATTTGTCGAGAGGTGAGCCAAGCGGGTTCAAGTGCTTGAAGAGCATATTTACCGAAAGAAATACGACTGCCTCTAGAAGATCTTCCTTTCATTCTTCCTCGATGTTCTTTACGGAATTTGGTTTTTTTTGGACTCAACATAGCAATTAGATCCTTTTTCGAATTCTTATTCAACCCTATAGAATTGTTCCTTTTTTTGGTTGAACAAAAAAAGAACGAAAGAATTTTTCATTTTTTGTTCTAGCATTGGATATTAGGATTTCCCGTCTCAAAAGATCCAAACTTTTATGCCCAATACCCCATGGATAGTTAGAACTTGAGTGGAACAAAAATCTATTTTAGCGGTAACGGTTTGGAGAGGGACTCGACCCTTTCTAAGCCATTCGACGCGTGCCATTTCTTTTGCTTTTCCGCCAATACATCCGGCAATTTGTACTTGAATTCCCTTTTTATATGCTTTTTCGACTAATTCAACAGCCTTTTTCATTACTTTGCGAAATGAAACTCTATTCTTTAATTGGTTGGCTATATATTTTCCAAGAATAGTAGGGTCTCCGTAAGGCTTTTTCATTTTTCTAACAGCAAGATTCAGTTTTCGGTTTTGAATGAAGTGAATGGCTTTTTTTAAACTTACCTGTAATTCTTTGATTTTGGTTTTGGGCGGTTCATCCTCTGTTAATAACTGTGAGAATCCCATATAGATTATGACTTTAACCACATCGATTGATTTGTCAATCTGTATTCGTGAAATGACATCCGAATCGGAGGAGATTCTCTCCTTTTCTATATAATTCTGAATGTGTTCTCGTATTTTGTGATCTTCTTGTAGGCCTTCAGAATAATCTTTTCGTTTTTCAAACCAAATAGAGTGATGGGTTTGGGTTGTACCAAGTCGGAAACCTAATGGATTGATTTTTTGTCCCATAAGACCTCCCTACTATACATATCATTACACGGCATACTCAGTATCTTTCTTTTCATTTCTCTTTTCGCGTTATTATTTCAATTCCGTTTTCTTATTTCTGTTTCGTTTGATTTCTCTAAGAGGGCCCATGGTTTTCTGATATATTCTTCATCTTTTTCGTTTAATGATATATCCCTCAATACGATAGTGATATGACAAGTGGATCTTTTTATCGGATAACTCTGTCCCTTAGCTCGAGGTTTGAATTTTTTCGCAGTAGGCCCCTCATTGACTTCGGCTTTACTAATGATTAAACTTGTTTCGTCGAAATTCATATTGTGAATACCGTTTGCTGCTGCGGAAGAAATTAATTTTAAAATTGGATAACATGCTCGATAAGGCATGAGTTCTAGTATCATCAGTGTTTCTTCGTAGGAACGTCCACGAATCTGATCAATCACTCTTCTCGCTTTGTGAGTAGACATAGGAATATATTTACCTAAAGCCGATACTTCTGTATATCGCTTCTTCTTCTTTTTTTTTATCATGGCGTACCTCCCCTTTTCACTAATGACTGATAATTATCTATATTCATTTGATTAACGAAGAGATTGAGTATCCCTTTTGCTTTTAACAGAATTCATTTGATTAACGACGAGATTTAGTATCCCTTTTGCTTTTAACAGATTTAGTATCACTTTTGCTTTTAACAGATTTAGTATCACTTTTTTTTTTAGAGTTGTGTTCATTAAAAAGTCTAGTGGGTACAAAATCTCCCAATTTATAATTGACCATATATTTCGTTATAGGAATAGGCACATGTTCCCTCCCGTTATGGATATAAATAGTGTATCCGATCATTGCGGGTATAATGGTAGATGCACGCGACCAAGTTTTTAGGAAATCTTTCTGGGCCTTGGCATTCAGTTTCTCGATTTTCTTTAATAACT